CATCCGCTATGATTATTTCGTACCCCCCTTTTTCTTTTCGTATAATTTTGCTTACTCTACCCGCTGCTGTAGCATTATAAACTGTATTATTACTCTTGCTCCCATCAGGATAAATCTGACCCCTTCCTCGGTTTCCACCTACATATATGGGATATTTTAGGAAGTGAACATCCTTCTTAGTAGCGGGGTCGGGGGAAAGAATAGGAAAGGCAATTTCACTATATTTTTGACCAGGAACAGGACCTATCACAAGAATATTTTTTTTAGTAGGTCGGTAGCTCTGAAAAGAAAGATTACCCATCTTTTCTTTTATCTCAGGCGAAATACGATCAGGGGGGGCTAATTCAAACCCCTCCGGTAAAATAAGAACAGCCCCCACATTCAAGGCCCCTTTTTTGCCATTAGCAAGAACTTGTTTAAGTTGCTTATCATAAGGAATTCGAACAACTGCCTCAAATACAGTATCAGGAAGTACCGCTTGCGGAACCTCAATATCCACGGGTTTATTTGCTAAATGGCAATTGGCGCATACAATACGCCCAGTGGCTTCTCGTGGATTTTCATAACCCTGCTGTGCAAAAATGGGATATGCATTTGAAATGGATGCCCCAGTCATTATATATATAATAATGAGCAATACGGAAACGGATCGAGTAATCTCTTCCTTTATCCAAGAAAGGTTATTTCTAGTTTGCATGGTCCAATGGTTGATTCCAAAAATTTATACAATAAAATGAGGTAGGTCGCTAATATGGTTCCCTATCCAAGATTCTGCTATTTACTGAAATGAAATAATTCTACTGGAATATAAGAAGAATCAAAATCCCCTGGATGGGGATAAAAAAAGAAGTATGATTTTGAACGTTTTGCTTATGTACAAAATCACAAAGAGTAGAATTGGATCAGTGGATTCTTTTTCAGTCATTCATTGAATGATAAATCACTACAAGTGAGGGAGATAGACGATTTAAATAGCGGAAGATCCAATATTTAAAAATTGTATCTAATATAACTGGAAAAGTGGAAACAAGACCAGATATAATTTGCTCAGAATGAACAAATCCAAAATCTTTGTAAATAGAACCAATCAATAGTTCCCAGCCGTGGGGCGAATGAAATCCTAGACATAAATCCGTTAATAAAAGAATAGAAAATGCTTTTATTGTGTCGCTTAAATTATATAGGAATTCTTGAAACCAAGAATTAAGAAAAACAAGTTCTTGATTACCTAGAATAGAATAACCACTTAAAACAAGGAAATATATTATATTTGTCGAGAACTGGAGAATCTTATGGATATGGCCTTCGTTGTGCATCTTGATCAATTGGATCGTTTCTTTGTGGATTCCCAGCTTTTGTAAATGTGTTTCCGGGTATTCCTTTATCATTTCTTCCAAGAGGAAGAGCTCGTCTAATTCTATGAATTTTTCAAGAATAGTTTTTTCCTGAAGATCGTTCAAAAAAGTTTTGAATTCCCTAGTATTCCACCAATTAGTAACCCAAGATTCTATATTTTTTTGAAATGAGAAAGAGACCCACCAGGGCAAAAAGACTATAGATGCAAGATATAAAAGGAGAGTAAACGCTTTCTTTTTTTCCATTTTTCGTCTGTGAATTTTTAATCAACCCACGTCGTCAATTCTATACAATCTAATAGTTCTAGCAAACATAAGTTTTATTCCTTTTCTTACAAAGTAGCGAGACTATGAATCTATCCCCATTTTGTTTTTGATTCAGTGGCTAGCCTTTTCTTTTGAATTTAGATTTAGAAAGAATTAATAAATTGACTTTTGAATCAAAGTACATTTGAAAGTCGAATGAGGAAACAATGTTTCTAGGACAGTTCAATTGTTCCAATTCGAAGCAATTACATCTTTTCAATGAATACACCCCACCCCAAGAGGCTGCTTTAACCAATGAATATTATTCGTATTTCGAGATGAAAGAGATCCCTTATCTCACAAACTCTCAAAATAGAAAATAAAAAAAAATTCTTTAATTCATTTCAAAATACTTCAATTGGTACACGCAAGAAATAAGCCAATTCGCCCGCTTTTTGCTCAATTTCTCGTGGAGTCAAATTCTCATCAGTACGAGTCAACGGAATGGCCCCTTGACCTCGAATTTCCATATAAAGGACACGACGAGCATAAATACCCTCTTTAACTTCTATTCTGAGGGACTGAATATCTTTCATAAAGAATCGGAGGAAGATACGACGATTTTTTCCAGGAAATCCCCAACGAAAAATACACACTATTCCCTCCTTTTTATCGAATAGATCGTAACCACTACCCACATTCCACGAAATCGTGCACCACAAGTAGGAGCTAATAAAGAGCCCTGCAATCCCGTAGAAAGACATCACGATCCCTTGTGGAAAAAAAAGGATTTGTTCAGAAAGAAATAAAGATATTAAATTCCGGCCAAGATAACTAGAAGTTCCAACCAATAAGAACCCTAATGAACCAAAAAACAGGATAAAGGCCCAGCAGAAATTACTTGTTTTTCGAGACCCTGCTATAAGTTCTATCCATATACGTTCTGATCGACAATTCATGTTGTATTTTATTGGAATTGGGAGAATAACCAAAATGGCTTTGACTCTACTTTTTTTTTTTCAATTTCCGAAGTAACGCTCATCAACTAGTACTCTCGGACGTGAACTCTTAAGAGTAACTCATCGAATTCCTTTTTCCTTTTCTTTCAGTCACCCGCCCTGATACCACTACTGCTACTGCTACATTTTCAAATAGATGTAATTGATTTAGACATATATCTTCATGTTTACGCACGCATTAAGAACTCTTTCGGTTATGTGTCCTTTATCTTCGGAGGAAGTACCATGTTATCCCATAGTCTACAAAATATATATCTGTGTTATGATCCAAGTCTAAGTTTTGAAAAATAAATACAAAGAAGAGGATCCATCATATCTAAAAAATCTTGTTTCTTTGAACATGAAGAGATAAAGAAGCCATTGCAATTGCCGGAACAACTAGGCCTACCAAAGGCACAAAAATAGAGGGTATGCTGGTGAAAGTTGTCATAGAATGAATACCTCGATTTAATATTTGTACCTGTTATAAAGATATCTTATAATCATTATAATTCGGATTTCAGTTTATTTGCCTTCTTGCTTTATTTTGATTTTGCGGAAAAAAGAGTGTTCTTTTATGTTATAGAGGTTTACTGTTTAGTAATCAGTGATAGCGATGAAAAAGAGAAAAAGTCTACTTGTTGATTTCATTTTCATTCAAAGGAAAGAAAGCGTGGAACTGCAATAACTCACTAAGAACGCCTTTTAAAAGATTACGGGGTACGATTGGATCAAATAAGCCCTTATGGAATAAATATTCAGCCGCTTGTGAACCTTCAGGTACTGTCTTATTCAATGTTTGTTCTATTACTCTTTTACCCGCAAATGCAATGTAAGCGTTGGGTTCGGAAATAATTATATCTCCTAACATACCAAAACTTGCTGTCACTCCACCGGTAGTAGGAGATGTAAGGATTGATACATAAAATAATTTTTTATTTAATTGATAATCAAATAAAGCAGAAGAAATTTTAGCCATTTGCATCAAGCTCAAACTTCCTTCTTGCATGCGTGCTCCTCCAGAAGCACACACTAGAATAAGAGGTAAAAATTGATTGGTAGCATACTCGATTAAACGTGTAATTTTCTCGCCTACTACGGATCCCATACTACCTCCCATAAACATAAAATCCATAACCCCAATTGCTACGGGAATATTATTTAGTTGACCAGTACCAGTTTGAACAGCCTCGGTTAATCCTGTCTTTCTTTGATAAGAATCAATACGATCTTTATAAGGTTCCTCCTCTGAATGAAAGTCAATGGGATCTAGAGAGATCATCTCTTCATCCATAGGATTCCAAGTGCCCGGATCAATCGAAAGTTCAATTCTATCTGAACTACTCATTTTCAAATGAGACCCACATTGTTCACAAATATTCATTTTTGACTTAAAAAATTTCTTATAATTTAATCCATAACAATTTTCGCACTGAACCCACAGATGCCTGTATTTTTGAGTTATATGGAGATCATTAGATCTTTCTCTTATAGTTAAATCAAGATCATTTGTGATAGGTCTTAGGCTGGAACTCCTCTTTTCACTACTATTTCCACCTTCACGACAAATGGAACTGTAAATGTAACTATCAATATCGATTTGAGAACAAAGATAATTGTCAACACAATTATTAATGTGAGTATTCCAGTTATCTTTAGTATCATACATCAAAGTATGATATCGGGGATCTTTCCTAGTAGATCCATTATTAGAATAACTCGAACTTCGATAACTATAAAAAGAAATTTCCAGTCCACTCAGAAACGAATGATCATTGTCAATCTCAAAAAATTGATTTTCAATATCAAAATATATGGAATAACAATCCCTATTACTATTCCTAATTAAAAAAGTGTTATCAGCGCTAAAATTCCGAATGCTCTCGACACCCCGATCGCGATTACTGTAATTAGAACTGTCAGCATCACTCCAACTAGGAGTGTTTTTATCCCTACCATTTAGACTACAGTCTTTCCGTACACTAACATTTTCAATAGGACCAAGACTATTCCTTAATTTACTTAAACCGCACCGGTATTCTAACTTCCTTCTAGATAACATCGAATTGAACCACCTTTTTTCCATAGAACTTTTTTGCCCCTATTTACATGAAAATACAATAGAATAGACGAATAGTCATTGGATGGAAAATTTAATGCAAATATCATTTCCTATCAAAAAAAAAAAAAAAAATGGAATTTAAAATGTATATTATCTAACTAAAAAATAAGAGTTCCCCATGTTATGCAAAATTCGCATCGAAAAAAGACATAGTTGCTCTCTCCTATGAAGAAGAAGAACTTTTTTCATAAAATCTCGTATACTAATACGTTTCCATTTTTACACAGAATGAAAAGGACAATATATAGGATGGTTAGAGAAAGTTATAATACTCGGCTC